TATATATTAGGTAGAATTAGGTATAATGTTCTTGTCATTTTTTTTTTTTTTTTTTTTTGAGTTTCATATAATCATATGTTTAATCTAATTTTTTTATTATTTATAATTATATTAATTTCGAATTATTCTAATTATATATTATATAAATTATATATTCAAAAATAAATATGAAAATTAAAATATTAAAATAAAATAAAAAAATAATTATAAATAATTAATATGAAAATTAAATAATTAAAATATTTAAAATCTAAAAATATATTATTATTATATTAATATTATAAATTAATATTATAATATTTAATATTAAATTAGAATTATAATAATATTTACTATAACGTAATTAACTTAATATAACTAATATCTAACTAATATAACATAAACATATATATTATTAACATATCAACAATATATAATATATAACATAACATATATATTATTAACATATAACATATATATAATTATATAAATATATAATTAATAATAATAATATATAATTAATAATAATATATATAATATTTATAATTATAATATAATAATATAATATAAATATATAATATAATATAAATATATTATAATATAATAATAATATAATATAAATATAATATAATAATATAATAATAATATAATGATTAATAATAAAGAAAAAAATTTAAAATAAATAAATATCAAAGAAGAAGGAGGATTTAAAATGCGAGATATAAAAACATATCTCTCCACGGCACCTGTGCTAACCACTCTATGGTTTGGGTCTTTAGCGGGTCTATTGATAGAAATTAATCGTTTATTTCCAGATGCCTTGTCATTCCCCTTTTTTTAATTCTAATTGAATTCTTGTCTTGTATTGATATGTGAAGAAATGAAGAAGATTTGAGATACCATTCCACGTAACATGGCTTCAATTTAGATCCCCTTTTCTTTAGGATAGGAAAAAAAAGTGTATCGAACCTCAGTCAAAATACAGTGAATCTACGATATAATTTGGGATAAAAGAAATAGAAATGTGGATTAGGAATTAGGATAGGAAAGGAATAATTCCTAGTTAGAAAAAATTGTATTACTTAATTATTACTATATTTAATATTCTTATATTAATATTAATGAACTTCTATTAATGAATATGACTCTCTTTCTTTATTGTTTTAGATTATAGTACTTCGAAGTCATTCGACTTCTAATAATAATAATATTTTTTAATTCCATCTCTAGTTAGTAAATATATATTTTTTATTTTATTTTGTTTTTGGTTCGGATCAAAAACAAAAATGAGGAGAGTTAAAAAGTGAAGTCGATCCAAAATGAAAAGGAGGTCCATGGCCAAGGGTAAAGATATCAGAATTATAGTGATTTTGGAATGTATCAGTTGTGTTCGAAAGGGTGTCAATAAAGAATCGCCGGGCTTTTCTAGATATATTACTCAAAAGAATCGACACAATACACCCAATCGATTAGAATTGAGAAAATTTTGTCGCTATTGTCAAAAATATATGATTCATGGGGAAATAAAGAAATAGATGGAACAGAATGCATGTGTGATTTTTCCAAGGAGCGGGAAGAGTAAGAACTTGACATCTTCACATAGATAATACAAACCAAATCCTATTTTGGTCGGATCTTAAATGAATAAAAAAAAAGTAGAATTGTATTTTCTAGATTATTTTATTTATATTTATATTCTAATTATTATATAATATTTCATTATTCTAATTATTATTATATTATTATAATTCTAAATTATTAAATTATAATTATATATTTATATATTAAGAATATTATATAATAAATATAAGATATAAGTATAAGAAATAAACAAACAAGGAATAAGCAAACCATGGATAAATACAAACAACCTTTTCGTAAATACAAGCGATCTTTTCGTAGGCGTTTACCCCCAATTGGATCGGGGGATCGAATCGATTATAGAAACATGAGTTTAATTAGTCGATTTATTAGTGAACAAGGAAAAATCTTATCTAGACGGATGAATAGGTTGACCTTGAAACAACAACGATTAATTACTATTGCTATAAAACAAGCTCGTATTTTATCTTCGTTACCTTTTCGTAATAATGAGAAACAATTGGAGAGAGGGGAGTCGATCCCTAGAACTACAGGTCCTAGAACCAAAAATAAATAGACATACTCCTCAAAACTCCAATAGGAACTCAAGCTCAGATTAATGTTTTGCTCGAAAAACCTAGAATCCCGAGTTGATTCTTGTGTTATAAAATGTTATAAAAAAGGAAAAATGGGTAATAAATTTTTTTTTGAAAGATGCTCGTTTATTTCAAATCTTAATTTCTTTTTCTTCTATCTTCCCGGAGAATGGACTCCGGGAAATTCTGTTTCAATCATTCTTGTTTCCTGTATAGTATATTCTTATATTCTATTAAGATTCTTTTATTCCTTTATTTGTATTTGATTGATTAATGATTTTATTTGAAATCATATCAAAACAAATCTTATTTGATAGGACTATTTGCACAAGTATTTTACGATTCAGAAGCAATTGTTTCTTGTACAGATTGTGTATGAATCTACTATAACTATAGGATACCATATCCTCACGAGTTACTGCATTTATCCGAGTGATCCACAAACGACGAAAATCTCTCTTTTTCCTGCTCCTATCTCGATGAGAGGAACCCAAAGCTCTCATTCTTTGTTGAGTACTCGTTCGAGTAAGTCTTGAATGAGCCCCTATAAAGGTTGAGACAAATAGAAAAATTTTTTTTCGACGTCTTCGAGCTGTATATCCCCGTTTAACTCTGGTCATTAAATCAAATGAAACTTTCTTGAATAACTAATGTATTTATCTTCTTTCAGTCATACTTTTCCTCCGGTCGATTAATAACAAAACGGATTTTTCCGATATATAAAATATAAATTCCAATGGCTTTTGCTACTATGACCTTCCCGACCACAATTTTTACTTCCGGGTATCTTGCCTGGAAATAAGAAATTCTACTGCTGCTAAATAGTGGGTTTCCTCGTTTCTATGGCAACTTTTTAAACGGTGAGGTCCTCTCTATACACCGGAGCCTCTTCTTTACATTTCATCGAATTTTATTGTGAACTTGTATAGTTCACACTCTTTGGCTCTACCCCATCCTTTTTTCAATTAGAATTATTTTTTTTTTCTAATTATAATTAGAAAGTAATAGTCCTTTTCACAAAAAAGCTATCCATACAGTGACGGCATTTAATTCTGTAAAGTAAAAGTTGGCTAGGTAGCTGACCCTGTTAGTCCGTTTTTTTTTTTTTCAAGAATAAGAATAGGAGCATAACCCTTTTGCTTCTTATAAGACTATTTCCTCCGCTTAATGGATAACTATTTGCTACCAATGGAGAATTGCTTCTCATCTAAAACGGAGTGATTGGATTTGCACCAATAGAAACCATAAATTACATTACATAATATAATAGGTAAATGATAGATCCTCATTTTGAGATAGTTATTTAGATAGTAAATTAAATGGCGGTCTTTCACTCTATCTATCCTATTTATTGGTAGTGTTCATTGATACTGGAAAAATTTTTTTCATTTCTTCAAACTCATGATCTGAACTGAACGAGTCGCACATACACCCTAGTACATGTTCCTCGACGCTGAGGACATCCTCGAAGAGCGGGGGATTTCGTGACATTTCTTATTGGCTGTCTTGCGTTTCTAATAAGTTGTTTAATGGTTGGCATGTCGTGTCTATATAATCTCATTCTAGATAGAATAGAGTGGGTTGGCTTAGATCGATCTTAACCTGATGGTTGATGATTATGAAAGATTTCTATTCACTATCAAATCACGGAAAATTCTAATTTTGAAATGGAATTCTATATTTATATAAATATAAAATCTCCAGTATTCTCATCTTCGACCGCTACAAGATCAACGATGCCATGAGCTTGGGCTTCTGTTGCTGACATAAAAACATCCCTTTCCATGTCTTCGGATATAACCCATAAAGGGTTGTACGTTCTTTGTACATAAACTTTTGTGAGGTTTTCGCGAATCTTCAACAGTTCTTCTGCTTCCAGGATAAATTCCCCTGCTTGTGCCTCATAAAAAGAACTAGCAGGTTGGTGAATCATAACCCTGATGATATTGATATAACATCATGAACGATTCTTCTATGCGTATCTCGCACGATTTGATTAAAGTAAGGGGGAATCAAAATAACAAGAAGAAATTAAACAACCGTACGGGCATATTTTGTACATTGCATACGGCTCTGTAATGGAATTTCTTTTTTCTTCCTTTCCTTTTGCAATAGAATTTCTTCTATCGAAAAGAAGAAATATAACTCATATGATCCAAATGTTTAGATGATCCATTTACCACCCTTCCTTTCGTAGTAGTAAAGAAAAATACTATGATGGTTCTGTTGCTTTATTTTACTTTATTATATATTTATTATATTATCTATTTATTATATATAATTTATCTATTTTATATAATTCTATTTTATATAATTTATAATTTTAGAATTTATCTATTTATCTTGTCTGTGGTTTAGCAATCCCAAAGTTTCTTTTTGATACGATCCAAGAAGGATAAAATAAATTTTTCCATTTTTTTTGACTCTTTCTCTGATAACATAAAGATAAGAAAGAGACTTCTGGTGTGGAAGAAAAATGGTTTGTGACGCTGAAATTAACTCTTGACACATAAGATCAAGATCCAATTGGTAATAACCCTTCTTTTTCATACTATTATCTCAATACAAAATCTCATGTTAGGAAAAAACAATAATGGTTTGCTCATATCGAACTCGAAGTGCCATGCTATTATTACTTATTCTTTTTTTTTTTTTATTATTATTTGATTCATATTCGATAGAGCGAAGGCATAGTCTTCTTTTTTTTTTTTTTTTAAACTCATTGGCGCCAAGCGTGAGGGAATGCTAAACGTTTGGTAATTTCTCCTCCGACCAAAATGAAAGATCCCATTGAAGCTGCTAATCCCATGCATATTGTATGTACATCGGGTACCACAAATTGCATAGTGTCATAAATGGCTATTCCTGGTATTACCCATCCGCCTGGAGAGTTTATAAACAAATAAAGATCCCTAGTAGCATCTTCTATGCTGAGATATACCATGAGACCAGCAAGTTGATTCGAGATCTCGCTATCAACCTCTTGGCCTAAAAAAAGTAGTCTTTCTCGATGAAGTCGGTTGATTAGGGCAAAATTGTATCCCTGTGTAACCGTACGTGCACCTTTGGATGCATACGGTTCAAAAGAGAAAAAAATCAATGTGTCGATTCCAGTCTTATTTCTTTTTTTTTTCTAACTGTTTTTCTAATGAAGCGTTTTGCTTTTCTTCCATTTTTTTTTTTTTAACATGAGTTTTGGCCTCCTTCCCGTTCCCTATATTCTATAATGTATAAAAAGTAAAAAAAAAAAAAGAATTTTCGTAACTTATTGAACTAACTTCTCATTGATGTATTGTTTCATAAAAATTCAAATCACGATGTAATTTTCTTGTTCCTGAATGGGTCCTTTCAATTATTTTAGGTTTTTGTTCTACTCCGGGGGAATATTTGCCCGAATTATATTTGCACATATAGGGCAAATGATTTCAGTACTGCTTATTTTTTTTTTCAATTCGTTTCATACCTTTACCCAAACGATTCCATGTATTCATCATAGTACTTGTTAGACAGTTTGAGATTATCTCTATAGTAAGACTAAGAATAGCCTATGATACAAGTGGTAATTATATCGTGTAATCGTATCGTATAGATCATATAGTATTATATATATATATAATAATAATATAATAATTAATAAATAATTAATAATTAAATTAAATAATTATATTATATTATATTTATTATATTTAAATATTTTAATTTAATATTACTACATTTACTACTACATTTACTACTACATTTACATCAATATTTATATTACTACAATTACACTCCCATTCTAGTACTTTACTCTTACCATTCCCAATTTGGTATTCTATGAGCGGAGCCTGTATACTTTAATTTTCTCAGTCCAAGTAAACCATCAATTAGAATAATTGATAATATTGATCCCCAATAGGAATTGATCTAATTGTGCTTCACGCTCCGAATTTTTGATGGTTCAATCAATACAATATTGAATTGAATATATATCTATTGGATTGGGCGAAACAGAGAATACTCGATCGGGGGAGGTAACGGGGAAATCCCATATGACCAATATGTCTAACAAGTCGCACTATAAGTCAACCCAAACAGCATCTTCCTCTCCAGGACTCCGAAAAGGCACTTTTGGAACACCAACGGGCATTAAAATAAAGAAAAAATGAAGTACTATACTTTAACTTTAATATGGAAACGTAACAAAACAATGGCTTTATTGTTTTCATCATTTTTTATCTTTATTTCTTAAATTAATAAAAAATTATTAATTATTAAAATTAATAATTACATTACATATAATTTATATTTTATATTTATTATATTTAATTTATTATATTATTTATATATTATTTATATTAAATATAAATATATTAAAATTATATTATATTTAATATTTATTTATTTATTTATATTTATTTTAGAATTTCTATTTATATTAGATATTAGATTTTATTTAATATTAAATTTTATATATTTTTATATATTTATATATTTAAATATTATTTATATATTTAAATATATTTATATATATATGTATATATATGTATTATATATACCATGTATATATACTATGTACTATGATGTACTATGATACATGACAGAATATTATAAATATTATATTTATATATTATATATTTATTAGAATATAGAATATAGATTTATATATCATAGTCATAGTAGATATAATCTAGTGTATATAGATTATAATGATTATAATATTATAATATAGATATAGACTTTATATATAGACTGGAAGTCTCATAGAGGAAGGCAGAATGAATAAATAAAAATTGGAACTAACGGATCGATCGGATCGGACAATTGTTCGAATGATTTCAAATGATAAAGATAAACAAGTATCTATGTATTCTTTTCCCCAAACAAAATACTCCCATTGCGTATTGGTACTTATCGGGTATAGAATAAGATCTGTTTCTCTTTGTTATTATTAAATATATATTATTAAATATAAACAGAATTGTTCTTTTATATTTCTATTTCCTTGAAGATAAAAGAAGGGAATACAAATAAATATTAATCCCTTTTCTACCGAACAGGTGAAGTACACGGTCTAGTCTTTTCCAATGCGATAAAATTACATAATGTCTGTTTATTTTTTAGAATTTTTTAGAAAGGGGTATTTACATGGGTTTGCCTTGGTATCGTGTTCATACTGTCGTATTGAATGATCCCGGTCGATTGCTTTCTGTCCATATAATGCATACAGCTCTAGTTTCTGGTTGGGCCGGCTCGATGTCTCTATATGAATTAGCAGTTTTTGATCCCTCTGACCCTGTTCTTGATCCAATGTGGAGACAAGGCATGTTCGTTATACCCTTCATGACTCGTTTAGGAATAACCA